TATACGAACTGATGGTAACATCCGCGATTTCAATATAAGAGGAAGATCTAATGATTTTGATATAAATAAAAAGTACAAAAATTTATGGGTTCAATGCGAAAATTGTTATGGATTAAATTATAAAAAATTTTTTAGATCAAAAATGAATATTTGTGAGCAGTGTGGATATCATTTGAAAATGAGTAGTTCAGATAGAATCGAACTTTTGATTGACCCGGGCACTTGGGATCCTATGGACGAAGATATGGTCTCCATGGACCCCATTGAATTTCATTCAGAGGAGGAACCTTATAGAGATCGTATTGATTCTTATCAACGAAGGACAGGTTTAACTGAAGCTGTTCAAACAGGCATAGGTCAATTAAATGGTATTCCCATAGCAATTGGGGTTATGGATTTTCAGTTTTTGGGGGGTAGTATGGGATCTGTAGTAGGCGAGAAAATCACTCGTTTGATCGAGTATGCTACTAATCGATCTCTACCTGTTATTATTGTGTGTGCTTCCGGAGGAGCACGTATGCAAGAAGGAAGTTTGAGCTTGATGCAAATGGCTAAAATATCTTCTGCTTCATATAATTATCAATCAAATAAAAAGTTATTCTATGTATCAATCCTTACATCCCCTACAACTGGTGGAGTAACGGCCAGTTTTGGTATGTTGGGAGATGTCATTATTGCTGAACCTAACGCGTACATTGCTTTTGCAGGTAAAAGAGTAATTGAACAAACATTGAATAAAACAGTACCCGACGGTTCACAAGCAGCTGAGTATTCATTCCAGAAGGGCTTATTCGACCCAATCATACCGCGTAATCTTTTAAAAGGCGTTCTGAGTGAGTTATTTCAGCTACACGGTTTCTTTCCTTTGAAAAAAATATATATATAATATAGAAATAAAACGAAAATATGAAAATCTAGAAAAAATAGAAGTGATTTCTATGCCTTGCCTACCAAGAACTTCCATTTTTTATTAGAAATCTAATCCCTTTTTGTTGGGTTGAATTAGTTTAGTTAGAGTCGCGAACTTATAAGAAATATCTTTAATATAAAAAAAAAACTCTTTATTTTATTAGAAAGATAGAAAGAGTATTAAGGACGGGAGAATTCATAAAATTTCTTAAACTTAAAGTGGATTTTCATACATATTCGTGTAGAAAGATGAATAGGTACACTAAATTTTCATTTAGTTCTCATTCCTTGCACTTATTAAGTACTTAATATTATTTATAATAATTATAATATAATAGATATACTTAAGATATCTTTCTATTTATAATAGATACAAATATTAAATTGAGGTACCCGTTCTATGACAGATCTTAACTTACCCTCTATTTTTGTCCCTTTAGTAGGCCTAGTATTTCCGGCGATTGCAATGGCTTCTTTATTTCTTCATGTACAAAAAAATAAGATTGTCTAGACCTGATGGGGTCAAATTGAAACAATTTATTTCAACACTGAATCATAATACAGAAATTTTTTTGGTACAGATATTTGTTTAGTGTAATGTGGTATGATATGTGCCTTTTTTCCGAATACAAATGAAAGAACTGTTATGCATGCGGATACATGATATCCGTATAAATCCATGTATATGCGGGTTATAAAAACGATCGGCAAATATTTTTATAATAGAAAGTCAATGTATCTAACCAATTACTCCTAAGGGTTCATATCAGAATAGTTTTAGTTGATGAAAGTTACTTTGGCATCAAGAAAAGTAAAGTCAATTTTTTTTTCTGAATTCCAATCGAATGCAATCGGATCTAGTATAGTATGAACTGGCGATCAGAACATATATGGATAGAACTTATAACAGGGTCTCGAAAAGCAAGTAATTTTTGCTGGGCCTGTATTCTTTTTTTAGGTTCACTAGGATTCTTAGTGGTTGGAATTTCTAGTTATCTTGGTAGGAATCTGATACCTGGATTTCCTTCTCAACAAATTCTTTTTTTTCCACAAGGGATCGTGATGTCGTTCTATGGGATCGCGGGTTTATTCATTAGTTCCTATTTGTGGTGCACAATATCGTGGAATGTAGGTAGTGGTTATGATCGATTCGATAGAAAAGAAGGAATAATGTGCATTTTTCGTTGGGGATTCCCCGGAATAAATCGTCGCATTTTCCTTCGCTTCTTTATGAAAGATATCCAATCAATCAGAATGGAGGTTAAAGAGGGTCTTTTTCCTCGTCGTATTCTTTATATGGAAATCAGAGGCCAAGGAACCATCCCCTTGACTCGTACTGATGAGAATTTGACTCCACGAGAAATTGAACAAAAAGCTGCCGAATTGGCCTATTTCCTGCGCGTACCAATTGAAGTTTTTTGAATTTTTATCAAAAGGAACAAATGAAATTCGTTCGGATTTATCCAATTGAGATATTCGGAAATCTCATTTACTTAGAATTTACTTATTCTATTAGAAATATATATATATTTCATCCGAAACGGGATCCTTAATTCTATTTCTATATTCCTTTTTCTAGATCTAAGGACTACATTTTTACAAAAAACTGGGAATAGATCAATAGGTTTGATACCTTGTTATAGAACTCGTGCTTTAGAGAAATATAAGATCAGATAAAGTTGACAAATGAAGCAGTTCATTAACAATTCACAGATAAAAAATGAAAAAAAAGAAAGCATTGACTTCCCTCCCATATCTTGTATCTATAATATTTTTGCCCTGGTGGATCTCTCTCTCATTTCAAAAAAGTCTGGAACCTTGGATTATTCATTGGTGGAATACTAGGCAATCCGAAAATTTTTTGAATGATATTCAAGAGAAAAATGTTCTAGAAAAATTCCTAGAATTAGAAGAACTATTCTTGTTGGATGAAATGATAAAAGAATACCCAGAGACACATATAAAAAAACTTCGTATAGGAATACACAAAGAAACGATACAATTGGTCAAAACACAAAATGAATATCATCTCCATATCATTTTGCATTTGTCGACAAATATAATCTGTTTTACTATTCTAAGTGGTTATTTTATTCTGGGTAATGAGGAACTTGTTATTCTGAATTCTTGGATTCAGGAATTCTTCTATAACTTAAGTGACACAATAAAAGCTTTTTCTATTCTTTTAGTTACTGATTTATGGATCGGATTTCACTCAACCCATGGTTGGGAACTAATGATTGGTTCGATCTACAATGATTTTGGATTGGCTCATAATGAGCAAATTATATCTGGTCTTGTTTCCACTTTTCCAGTTATTCTAGATACAATTGTGAAATATTGGATCTTCCGTTTTTTAAATCGCGTATCTCCTTCGCTTGTAGTCATTTATCATTCAATGAATGAATGAAGAACTTATTTGATCTCCTGATATCAATCAAAAAATTTTTTCACGTATAAAAAAGGCATTTTCTATTTTTCTCATTCTTTATACTTTTCAAGGTCTTCGTCCTATTTTCGTAGAATTTTTTCAGTACAATGGCAGACTCGTGGATAGGGAACTATACTAGTTCCCTATCTAATTTATTGTAGAAATTCCGGGATCAATGATTGGATCATGCAAAATAGAAATACTTTTTCTTGGGTAAAGGAACAGATGACTCGATTTATTTCTGTATCGATCATGATATATGTAATAACTCGAGCATCTATTTCAAATGCGTATCCCATTTTTGCGCAGAAAAGTTATGAAAATCCACGAGAAGCAACCGGGCGAATTGTATGCGCCAATTGCCATTTAGCTAATAAGCCTGTGGATATTGAAGTTCCGCAAGCTGTACTTCCTGATACTGTATTTGAAGCAGTTGTTCGAATTCCTTATGATATGCAAGTGAAACAAGTCCTTGCTAATGGTAAAAAAGGGGCTTTGAACGTGGGGGCTGTTCTTATTTTACCCGAGGGATTCGAATTAGCTCCCACCGATCGTATTTCTCCCGAGGTGAAAGAAAAGATAGGAAATCTGTCTTTTCTGAGTTATCGTCCTAATAAAAGAAATATTCTTGTGATAGGTCCTGTTCCAGGTCAAAAATATAGTGAAATCGTCTTTCCCATTCTTTCCCCCGACCCTGCTACAAAGAAAGACGTTAACTTCTTAAAATATCCTATATATGTAGGTGGGAACAGGGGAAGAGGTCAGATTTATCCTGATGGGAGCAAGAGTAACAATACAGTCTATAATGCTACATCCGCGGGTATAGTAAGCAAAATAGTACGTAAAGAAAAGGGGGGATATGAAATAACCATAGTTGATGCATCGGATGGACACCAAGCGGTTGATATTATACCTCCAGGGCCAGAACTTCTTGTTTCAGAGGGTGAATCTATCAAGCTTGATCAACCATTAACAAGCAATCCTAATGTAGGGGGGTTTGGTCAGGGAGATGCGGAAATAGTGCTTCAAGATCCATTACGCGTCCAAGGCCTTTTGTTCTTCTTGGCATCTGTTATTTTGGCACAAATTTTTTTGGTTCTTAAAAAGAAACAGTTTGAAAAGGTTCAATTATATGAAATGAATTTCTAGATCCAGAAATTCCTTACCATCAAGTTGATAAAAAGCGCTGAATTCTTGTCGATCAAAAAAATGAAATATGTATTTCTGTAAACTTCCTTAAACCTCCTTTGCTTTGTTTCTTGTTTATACTATTTTTGCGAGATCTATGGAATTCATTACTTGTATTCCATTTTTAGTACTAGGCACTAGCCAATAGGTATACAAAAACAAAGGAAGAAGATACAAGACAAGGACTGGATAAATGAAATGAAAGGAACAGGTACCTCTAGGAAGGATTATAAGTCTTCCTAATCTTCTATTCGACACAAGAAAAAGGACTTCTACCTTTTCTTGTGTCGTCTTGTATCGAAATAATAATGCTTTTTCTCTTGTTCACCAAAGATTAATATTTTTTCCGGATATATCGAACTCTTTTGTTTAGATTCATACATTCATTATTTTAAATAAATAAAAACATAAGAAATAATAAGTAGTAAACAAACAAAAAGTTTTAGAGGGGAGTAATTCATTGAGTAAATGG